ATGGGTTTGCGGTGGTTATGTTCTACTAATCATAAAGATATTGGTACTTTGTATTTGTTATTGGCTTTATGGTCTGGGTTAATTGGATTGGCTTTGAGGCTTTTAATTCGAGCAGAGTTGGGTCAGCCTGGGAGGTTATTAGGCGATGATCAGCTGTATAATGTGATTGTTACAGCACATGCTTTTATGATGATTTTCTTTTTGGTAATGCCGATAATAATTGGTGGATTTGGTAATTGACTTATTCCACTAATAATTGGTGCTCCTGATATAGCTTTTCCACGATTAAACAACCTAAGTTTTTGGTTGCTTGTACCGGCTTTGTTTTTATTGTTGAGATCGTCTTTAGTAGAGAGGGGTGTTGGTACGGGTTGGACAGTATATCCACCTTTATCTGGGAATGTTGCTCATTCTGGGGCTTCGGTGGATTTAGCTATTTTTTCATTGCATCTTGCTGGTGCTTCTTCTATTTTAGGTGCTATTAACTTTATCTCTACTGTTGGGAACATGCGGTCTCCTGGTTTGGTTGCTGAGCGAATTCCTTTGTTTGTGTGAGCGGTTACTGTAACTGCTGTTTTGTTGGTTGCTGCTTTACCAGTCTTGGCTGGTGCTATTACGATATTGCTTACTGATCGGAATCTTAATACATCCTTTTTTGATCCTACTGGAGGGGGTGATCCTATTTTGTATATACATTTGTTTTGATTTTTTGGTCATCCTGAAGTGTATATTTTGATTTTACCAGGGTTTGGAATGATTTCACATATTGTTATACATTATGCAGGGAAAAAGCAGGTTTTTGGGTATTTGGGTATGGTATATGCTATTGTTTCTATTGGAGTATTGGGCTTTATTGTTTGAGCTCATCATATATTTACTGTTGGAATAGATGTGGATACTCGAGCTTATTTTACTGCTGCTACTATAATTATTGCTGTGCCAACGGGCATTAAGGTTTTTAGGTGATTAGCTACTATTCATGGGTTTGTTAATAAAACTGAGCCACCTATTATGTGGGCTTTAGGTTTTATTTTCTTGTTTACTGTAGGTGGGTTAACAGGTATCGTTTTATCTAATTCTTCTTTGGATATTGTTTTACATGACACTTATTATGTAGTAGCTCATTTTCATTATGTTCTAAGTATAGGGGCTGTTTTTGCTTTGTTTAGGGCCTTTAGGTATTGATATCCTTTAATCTCTGGAGTAACTTTTCATGTTGTTTGGAGTAAGGTTCACTTTATTTTAATGTTTGTAGGGGTTAATTTGACGTTCTTTCCTCAGCACTTTTTAGGGTTAGCTGGTATACCTCGTCGGTATTCTGACTACCCAGATAGATTTGCTAAGTGGAATGTGGTTTCCTCTTGAGGTTCATTAATTTCTTTTGTTTCTGTTTTACTTTTTATGTTTATGTTGTTTGAGTCTTTTGTTTCTCAGCGATCTGTTGTTTGAGGAAGAGCTTTGAGAACGTCTTTTGAGTGGCAAGATAATAGCTTTCCTGCGTCTTTTCACTCAAATAGCCAGGTCGTAAAGGTTGTGTTGTCATCGTAGTTGGTGTGATTTTGCAATAGGGTGTAAATGTTACGTAATCCTTTTCATTTGGTGGAATTTAGTCCATGGCCTTTTACTGCTGCGGGTGGAGCACTGTTTTTAACTGTTGGGTTGGTTAGCTGGTTTCATGGAAAAGGGATAACCTTAATACTAATTGGTGTTTTGGTTATTTTATTGACTATGGTACAATGATGACGAGATGTTATTCGGGAAGGTACTTATCAAGGCTATCATACTAGATGAGTTAGTATAAATCTACGGTGAGGAATAGTTTTGTTTATTTTTTCTGAGGTTTGCTTTTTCTTTGCTTTTTTTTGAGGGTTTTTCCATAGGAGGCTTGTTCCTACTATGGAGTTGGGTTGTGTTTGACCTCCTGTTGGTATTATGCCACTGAACCCTTTTAAGGTTCCTTTGTTGAATACAGCTGTGTTGTTGGGTTCTGGGGTTAGTGTTACTTGGGCTCATCATGGACTAATAGTTGGTAATCGTGAAGAGGCTTTATATGGGTTGTTTTTAACGGTATCTTTAGGGTTGTACTTTACTGTTCTTCAGTGGGGGGAATATGAGGAGGCTTCCTTTAGGGTTGCTGACAGTGTTTATGGTTCTACTTTTTTTGTAATAACAGGGTTTCATGGGTTGCATGTTTTGATTGGAAGAGCTTTTCTGATTGTTTGTACGGTACGGTGTTATTTACACCATTTTTCTATTTCTCATCATTTTGGGTTTGAAGCTGCTGCTTGATATTGACACTTTGTTGATGTAGTTTGGATTTTTTTATATTTGTGTATTTATTGGTGAGGTTCTTAAGTAGGGAGATTTAGAGGGAAATGTTAATAGATATTTTTTCATCTTTAGATGCTGGGGTATACTCTAATATTAGGGTTATGAGTCTTGTATGGTTGAGTGGATTTCTTGGGCTGTCTATTTCTTTAGTTGGAGTGTGAGTTAGGTTGTCTGGCGTTAGTGTCATGTTTTTCGCTTTAGTAGATGTGGTATTGGATTTGGTAAAAAGTTGTTCTGGTAAGTTCTTCGGTGGGTTTGCATTGGGGCAAGTCTCTTTATTTATATTGATTTTTGTTGTGAATATTTCTGGTATGATCCCAAATGTCTTTAGTCCAACTAGTCACTTGTCATTAACTTTTGTGTTGGCATTAATGGTTTGATTTTGTTTGGTTTTTAGTGGTTGGGTTTACTCTTGGGAGAGAAGTGCTGGTCATTTGGTACCAGCTGGGAGACCCACTGCATTAATTCCATTGTTGGTATTAATTGAGAGAGTTAGTATTTTAATTCGTCCTATCACCTTAGGTGTTCGATTGGCTGCTAATATTACTATAGGCCATCTTATGTTACATGTTATTGGAGAGTATGTTGTAGGGTTTTTTTATGAGGCTTCTCTTCTTGGAAGATTGTTGGGGAGTTTAGTTATATGGGGGTATGTAATTTTTGAGTTTGCTGTTAGGTTTTTGCAAGCATATGTTTTTGTGTTATTGGTTGGATTGTATTCTTCTGATCATCCTATAGGACATTAGGTGAGAAGTACGACATTTAGAAATAAAAGGATTAGTTAAAACATAATTTGAGTTTGTCGAACTCGAGTTGCCTTTATGGCATTCTTTTATGCCTCAGTTGAGTCCTATGTCGTGAGTTTTGGTTATTGGAATTTTTTTAGTGTGTTTGGTTTGTTTTGCGGTAGCGGTTTGGTGAGTAGTAGAAAGGAAATATATTATTAAATATATTGGGAATAATAATAAAGTTGTTAACAGTAAAAAGTTTATGAAGTGAGGGTTTGGAAGGACTTTATTAAAGTAATAACGGTGTGGTTTTTTCCTACTATGGGTGTAGGGGTTATTGGGGTTATGGTGGGTGGAGTGTGTTTGATATCTCAACGGAAGAGGCTTTTTGGGGCTTTGTTGAGAATAGAGGTTTTTACTTTAGGGATTTATGTTATAATTTTTAGGTTAGTTTATTTTCAGGGTTGATTAAGGAGTGTATGTTTAATCTTTTTAGCTTTTGGGGTTTGTGAAGCTGCTCTAGGGTTGAGTGTATTGGTTTCACTGGTTCGTAGTATGGGAAGTGATTACGTAGGCGGGTTGGTTTTAGGCCATATTTAGGTTGGGTATTATAAGAGTTTTACTGGCTGTGGTAAGCGGATTTGGTCAAAGAGTTTTTTGATGAAGAGTCTTATGGGGTTGTATTATTATATATTTAGTAAGTTTGGGGTTGTGGTTTAGTCCTTTAGGGTTAGCTGGATGTTGAAGGGAAGTTTTGATTGTAGACAGCTTTTCTTTTAGCCTTGTGTCATTGACTATTTTGGTTTCTGGTCTTAGAATGTTAGCTAGGGTACGTGATGTACAGAAAGTGGATAACAAATGTGTTGAGTTTGTTTTTAGGATTTTGGTGTTAACTGTGGCTCTCGTTTTTTGTTTTAGTGTTGGGTCTTTGCTTAATTTTTATATTATGTTTGAATTTAGGCTTATTCCTATTCTTTTAATCATTTTAGGATGAGGTTATCAGCCAGAGCGATTACAGGCTGGAAAATACATGTTGCTATATACGGTTAGTGCTTCTCTTCCTCTTTTGATTTTAATCGCTTTGATTTTTATTAAAGGTGGGTCTGTTTTTTGAGGATGGAAATTTTTAGGTTTTGAGTATGGAGGATTAGTAACTTTTTGTGCTTCTTTAGCTTTCTTAGTAAAATTACCCGTTTATGGGTTTCATTTATGGTTACCTAAAGCTCATGTTGAAGCGCCAGTGGCGGGGTCCATAATTTTAGCTGGTGTTTTACTTAAGCTTGGTGGGTATGGATTAATTCGATTTTTTTATACGTTAAGATTATTTAGGACTATGACTGTTTCATTTATTTTTTGTCTTGGGTTGATGGGTGGGGTTATTGCTAGGATGGTATGCTTTGCTCAAAATGATGTAAAGGCCTTAGTGGCTTATTCTTCTGTTGGGCATATGAGATTAGTTTTAGGGGGTGTTTATTCTAATACGGATTGGGGATGGTTGGGTTGTTTGTTAATAATAGTTGCACATGGCTTGTGTTCTTCAGGTATGTTCTTTTTAGCTAGTGAGACTTATAAGTGTTACAGGACTCGTAGCTTATTTTTGGTTAAGGGCGGATTAGTTTTGGTTCCTGGGGTTGCTTTATGTTGGTTCTTAATTTGTGCTATTAATATAGCTGCTCCTCCTTCTTTAAATTTGTGGGGTGAATTGATACTTGGGATTTCTGTTTTAAGGTATTCTATAGTATTTGGTTTGCTTACAGGGGTTATAACCTTTTTAAGGGGACTTTATTCATGGTATTTGTACTCGATTACTCAGCATGGACAATATCCACTATGAGTACGTGGTGTGGTAATAGCTGAAGAGTATACTAGTTATGTTATTAGGTTTGTGTTAGTGTTTTTACTGGGGGTAACTGGTGCCATATTGATGCTTTTTTAATAGAAAGTTATATAATACTTAATTTTAGTTTTTTTTGTTGAGTAATAAAGTTAAAAGAATGGGCGTAGTGCTCCCATTTTTGGTTTGCAAATTTTCACTCTTGCTACTATGGTAAATAGTAGTATGCAGGCTAACAAGATAACACAGGCAGCTCCGTTTTCTGTATAAAGAAAGCTTAAGGCTTGTGTGGTGTCGTTGATCCTAGTGTTGATCTTTGCATTAGCTTGATAGGTTGAAGTAAGTGTTAGGTTTTTAAACCTAAAAAAGCAAGCAGCGGTTAAAACGATTGATATCAAAGGGTTATTGGCAGAGAAAGTTATATTAGGTGAAAGAGAGGCAATATATGCGAATATTACTAACATTCCTCCGATAAAAATGAAAAAAAGTATATAGGAGTATCATGGGCTGATTGTAGCGACGAGAGTACAGTTGAGAAATGCTAGTAATAGTACTATAATACCTAAAGATAGTGGATGTATTGGTAAGGTTATTGAAAGTATTGTATATGTTCATAGGGTTGAGATGATTATTAGTGTAATTACATATAATATATCGATTATAGTTATGCTGACCATGTTTGGTCTTTCTGCTTGGAAGGCAATTGTACAATTAATACTATCAGCATTGCTACAGAAGTAAAAGAAACGGCCTTAAGGCTATTAAGATGGTCAATCTTAAGGGTAAAAAAGACTTTCAGGCTATGGCCATTAAAAGATCGTAACGATAGCGAGGTAAGGTAGCTCGAGCCCATAAAAAAACGATAGCTACTGGAATAGAGACAATCAATGTACCAGTCAGTAGACAAGAGGTAATAAGGCTTATTATTAGAATATTTCTGTATTCTGCTATAAACAGAAAAGCAAATCCGGCTCCCCCATATTCAATGTTAAACCCTGAGACTAGCTCTGACTCCCCTTCTGCAAAATCAAAGGGAGCTCGATTTGTCTCTGCGAGAATTACTGCTAGTCATATAATTCCTAGGGGTAAGAATAGTATAAAAGCAGTTATAGATAGATTTGTTAGACGAATTCTTACTATATCTATTTGTATTGTCAAGAATAGATAAAAAATAATAATTAGAGTTATGGTAACTTCATAGGAGATAGTTTGAGCTATTGCTCGAATGGCTCCTAATAGAGCGTACTTAGAGTTAGAGGATCAACCTGCTATTAGTGTTGTATAAACAGTTAATGATGAAATACATAGAAAAAGGAGTATACCTAGTGTAAGCTGGTATGAGACTATAAAAGAAGGAAATAGTTGTCATAGTCTGAGGGCTAAAACAAGTATCACTGTTGGGGTCAAGATAAATGGAAGGTAGTTTGAGGATGTAGGGGTAATTCATTCTTTAACGAATAGCTTTAAGGCATCTGCTAATGGTTGTGGGATTCCAATCACCCCCAATTTGTTGGGGCCTTTTCGAATTTGGAAGTATCCAAGAGCTTTCCGCTCTAGAAGGGTAAAAAATGCTACGCCTAATAAAATCAACAAGTATGTAACTAAGGTTGAAATTAAGTGTTGAGTAATGTAGAAAGGGAAGTGGTCTTCATAGTCAGAGCTTAAATCTGAAGCACTTTTCTGCCACCTTGCTTCAAAAAGGGTGTGGGCCTTTGACTCGGTGTAAACGAGTTGTAATATATATACTACTTTTTGGTAAAGCATCAGGGTAGTGAACCCGTAATTTACCTCATCAGAGTAATCCGTTCATCCGGCGTGATGCTTGTTCTGAAAATGTCTTGACTATTGTTTTGGTAAAGTTGCAATTTACAGTAATAAATATATACTACAAGACAGTTGGTTAATCAGTTGAAAGCGGAATCTTTAATTCCTTCTAATGATTCAAATTCATTTGTGTTTTATATTCACCAGCTCTCAATCTTGACTAAGATTTTTTATTTAGTAAAAGATTTTTTTAGGAGTAATAATTTATATTTAAATAATGGGGGGGAAGTTTGGGGAGACTTACAATTATGTCCATTAATTAACGATATTGGCTTACATAGCATTTGGGTAGTAGCTAAAAGCACCTGAAAGTTAGGGGTGCTAAGCGGTAAGGTGATGTAAACTGTGGAGCCAATAGCACGTAGAAACTATACAAGTATGAAATAATTGAGACTTTAAGGAAAGTAAAGTTAAAAGTATAAAAGCCATTAAGTTAGCTTGTTGGTGGTTAATGCACAAGAGGTGTTAGTTGTTATACTATGAAAAATAAAAAAAATATAAGAGCCCCCTTACTATGCTCTGTTTTTCTTTTTTCTGTTGCATTGTTTCTGTGGGTATTTGGAATTTATGCGATTGGTTCTGTGAGACAGGGTTATATGGTTGAGTGACAATTCCTGAGTATGTGTGGTACAGATTGAAGTTTGCCTATTATTGTTGACTGTATCAGTCTTATTTTCTCTTGTTTTGTTTGTCTAATTTCTGGTTCTGTATCTTTGTTTAGGGTGTCTTACATGGAAGGGGAGGTATTTATACGACGATTTATGTTGCTTATTATGGCTTTTGTGGGATCTATAAATTTGTTAATCTTTATTCCAAGACTTATTACTATTCTTTTGGGGTGAGATGGTTTAGGGATTGTGTCCTTTGCTTTGGTTATTTATTACCAAAATAAGAAATCTTTGGCTGCTGGGATATTAACAGTATTAGCCAATCGTATTGGGGATGCTTTGCTAATTTTAAGCATTTGCTTTATAGTTAGTTGAGGAGAGTGGCGAATTGGTTACGGTATGGTTGGTGACTTTAGATTACTAGTTTGTTTTTTAGTTGTTATTGGAGCAATAACAAAAAGAGCTCAAATCCCATTTTCTGCTTGATTGCCTGCGGCAATAGCTGCTCCTACGCCTGTTTCTGCATTAGTACATTCGTCGACTTTAGTGACAGCTGGTGTTTATTTAGTAATTCGGTTTTATAGGACTTTAGTTGAGGCACAGGAGGTTTTATGGTTTTTAAGAAAGATAGGGGCATTAACTTTATTGATAGCTGGTTTAAGGGCTTGTTTTGAGGTTGACTTAAAAAAGATTATTGCTTTATCAACTTTGAGTCAGCTAGGCTTAATGATATTTACTGTTGGGGTTGGCTTTCCTATTATTGCTGTTTTTCATCTTTTTACGCATGCGTTGTTTAAAGCTCTGTTATTTTTGTGTGCTGGTTCTATTATTCACTCTACTGCAGATACGCAAGACGGACGAATCTTAGGGAACTTGAATTATTTATTGCCTTTTAGCAGTAGGTGTTTGGTGCTTAGAAGCGTTGCATTGTGTGGGATGCCGTTTTTAAGGGGGTTTTACTCAAAAGACCTTATTTTGGAAGGAGTTTTTAGTAGGTTTAATGGAAGGCTAGAGGTATTTGTGATATTAATAGGTGCCGGGTTGAGTTTAGTTTACAGTTTGCGGATTTTGTTGATGGGAGTGTTTGGGCAAAGTTTCGGTGGTGGTTTGTTTACTTATAGGGTTGAAAGGGGTTATACGGTACTTTCAGTCATTATTCTGTCTATTGGTGCAATTATGGGGGGGTGATTGTTACAAAGAATTTGAGTGAGTGTAAGCGGATTTAGGTTAGTGGGTGTTTTTGGGAAGGCGGTTATTGGTATTGTTACATTTTTTGGTTTGTTTTATTGAATTATTAGTTTTTTGTTGGTAGAAACCTTTAGAAAAAAATTTTTTAGTAAGTTAAGACGATTTTTGTCTAGAATATGGTTTATGAATACAGTGTCTGGGAGGTTTTTGGCGGGAGTTGGTTTAAAGTACGGTGGGTTAATGCATTTACATTTGGATTTGGGTTGAATGGAGGTGTTTGGTGGACAGGGTGTATTTAAAGCACTGGAAAGAGGTATTAGTTTAGCATATTTTGCGCAGGGTAGAGGGTTTTTGATTTACATACGTATTTTCTTGGTTTTATTAATTTTGTTTTTGGTAGGTATATGATACTCTTAAGTAAGTTGTTATAGTAATATCAATATAATAGTATTTTTTACTTATGATGATATAAGATGGAAAAAGACGTGGTCATTTTAACATTTTCAGTGTTATGTTTTAGGGTTTAAACTATTTGTCCTTTTTATTTTTTTGTGGTAAATAAGAGAAAGTCTCATAGCTTTGCAAGTATAGGAGAAGCTATAAAAAACCTGAAGTATAAAATAGAAAAAGTTTGGCCAATTCAAATAAATGGATCCTCTACTGGTTGTTTACCAATTCAGGTAAGTACAATAAAGATACCTAGAAATAATCAAAAGAGAGTTTGGTTTATTGGGTAGAAAGAATTAGAGCGCATGGTGTTATAATGCAACATAGGTATAATAATTAAAATTAAAATCGACAGTAATAGTGCAAGTACTCCTCCTAGTTTGTTAGGAATGGATCGTAGGATTGCATAGGCAAATAAAAAATACCATTCTGGTTGAATATGAACAGGCGTTCTTAGTGGGTTAGCCGGAATGTAGTTTTCTGGGTCCGTTAAAAGGTTAGGTAAAAATAAACAAATAAAAGCTAGTGAAGCTAATAGAAAGGCAAAGCCTACAACATCTTTCGCTGTGTAGTAAATGTGAAATGGAATTAAATTAACGTTTGATGAAATGCCAAGAGGGTTATTGGATCCTGTTTGATGTAAAAATAATAAGTGGATTACGACCAGAGCCGTAATAGCAAAGGGAAGAACAAAGTGTAAAACAAAAAACCGACTTAGAGTTGCGTTACTTACTGAGAACCCTCCTCATAGTCAATAGACCAAAGTTTTCCCAATATAGGGAATTGCCGAAAGTAGGTTAGTAATTACAGTAGCTCCTCAAAAGGATATTTGTCCCCACGGGAGTACATAACCTAAAAAGGCTGTTGCCATAGTAAGGAAAAGTAAAACAATTCCAATGTTTCAAGTTTCTTTGGCTAGGTAAGATCCGTAATACATGCCACGTCCTGTGTGGAGATAGATGCACACAAAAAAAAAAGAGGCACCATTTGCGTGAATAGTTCGTATTAATCAGCCGTAGTTCACGTCCCGTGAAATGTGAGAAACGGAGTAAAAGGCAAGATTAACGTCTGAGGTGTAGTGTATAGCAAGAAAAAGTCCTGTAATAACCTGTGTGGCTAAGCATAAACCTAATAGGGAGCCAAAATTTCACCATACTGACAAATTAACAGGGGCCGGCAAATCGTACAAAGAGTTATTTAGAACTTTAATAAGGGGGTGGATTTTTCGCATAGATAGTTTTATTTATTCAGAAAATTAGTGTGACTAAATCTAAAACTCCCAAAGTTTTTATTTTTTTAAACTATTTTCTGTTGAATAGGGTAGGTGAGGTACTCACTTTCTCTTAGGTAACAACTAATTGCTGTAATTGTAGCTTCTTCCCTTGTTATTTTTTAGTTATTTTTTTCTTTTGAAAGTAAGTTAATAGCGGGTAAGTGACTACTTATTTACTGATTCTAAGTCAGTGGTATTTTTATACTAACCCGCTATAGTGATTAGGGTTAGATATGATAAATGTTCAGTAAATGCTTTTGTTAAATGCATTTCTTGGGGTCCTTTCGTACAATCAAGAAATGGGTTGAAATAAAGGAGATAGAAACCAACCTAGCTTGCGCCGGTCTTAACTCAGCTCATGTAAGGGTATAATAGTCGAACAGACTGTCCTGTCATAGCGGTTGCACTTATGTGGATGTCCTTAAGCCAACATCGAGGTCGCAAACCCAACTTTCGATGTGTACTCTTAAGTTGGATTGACGCTGTTATCCCCGGGGTAACTACTTTTTAGTCCTTAATGAATTTTAAATAAATTTTTGTAGGAGATATGGAAGCTTTATTGGTTCCAAGATTGCCCCAATCAAACCTTATATGTTTTTGAGTACGTAGACGGAAATATAAGAAAAGGTAAAGTTCCGCGGGGTCTTTTCGTCTTCTTTTGTTATCTAAGTCTTTTCACTTAGATGAAAAGTTCTTTTTATATACAAAGTACAGCTTTTCCTAGTCTTGCCTTTCACTGGCAATTTTCCTAGTCTTGCCTTTCACTGGCCTCCAATTAAAAGGCTAATTATTACGCTACCTTAGCACGCTCACGCTAACGCGGCCGTTTAAAATCTCACTGGGCAGGCATTATCTTTTATCAGGAAGGTTCAAAAGACGATGTTTTTGGTAAACAGGCAGGGAATTTATTTGCCGAGTTCGCTTTGTATAGTTTTAAATAATAAAAATGTTGTGTCTCAAATTTATTTTAAGACTATGAAAGGTGGTTATGTTAATACTAATAGAATGCCTGTTTACTAACATGTGGCGTTTTGTGATAAATTTCTTTAGGGTTAAAATAATGTGTATAAATATTTAGTGTTTGAGCGTTGTAACTAGAACGTTATGGGGTGGCTGCTTTTAAGCCTACTTAAAAAGTTAAAGAGAGAAATATTTTTGTGTGCTTACTGAGCTTATCCTCAGTAAGCTAAACTTTATAGTATTAGGGGTGTGACACTCGTACTATAAGACAGCACTTTGATGCTTTTAAAGAAAAACCAGCTATATGATTATATGAAAGGCTTGTTACTTCTACTAAAGGTTACTTTATCAATTATGAAACATTGATTTTTAAGAATTAGTAGCTCATAATCGTTCGGGAGTTTAGCTTGCTAAGGTTTTGTTGCTTCTCCATGATGCAAAAGGGATGTGAGGTTATCACTTCTTTAAGAGGCTAAAATGTTGGCCCTTGCGGTTATGGGATAAGAGGTATTTTTTATAAAATACTGTGTACTGTAAAAATTTTCTTTATTCCTAAAATGTTTGTAGTTGTATTTGCTTACAAAGGGGGTGATCCGTAAAAAGAGCTACAATCTTTTGCCTAATTCTCGGCCACTTTGCTAGTAGTTCTAGCTCTGGAGAGGGTTTTCTTATCTTTGGTTTACAAGACCAGTGCTTATTAGCTTCTCAGAGCTATCCTGAAGTTAAATAAGTAACTGTAATCGAGTTAAAAGCTCGATGCCTAGTGTCTCGGCCATCATGGATTGTGATAGGGGCAATTTCCATTACCCCTACTATGTTACGACTTATCCTACTTTGTTGTCGGAGTGACGGGCGATTTGTGCGCGCTTTAGTTCTTATTCAGATTTATTTTATGTAAGGTAAGTCTTACTTTCAAGTCCTCCTTCATTAAGGGTTTGAAGCCTTAAATTCGCTAGTATGTTTATTTGTATCCCATAGACCTGCTTTTCATTGGCTGTATGTCACCTGAATTTTTGAATGATTAGTTCTATTGCTTCCTTTTTTTTCTTCTTTGAGCAAGCATAAACGGCCATACACAAGCTGAGTTTCAAGAATAGCTAAGATTTTCGTGGATTATCGAATTAAGCTACAGGATCCCCTGATAAGGAGTAGAGCACCGCCACATTGTTTGAGGTTTAAGCTTTCGCTCGTAGTATTCTTTTTTTATGTTGAGCCACGCAGTAGTCGGGTATCTAATCCGAGTTCTGGGGTTGTGGTTTGTTGGGATAATTAGATAATGACTGAATTGGGTTTGGTTTTGATTTATTTTTTACGTTAAAAATTAGTTTTGTAGTCCTTTAGATTAATAATTATCCCGATTTGATATAATTAACTTGGGGTATCTGGTATAACCGCGACTGCTGGCACCATTTTTGCCACCCCTTTTACTTATTTTCTAGGGCCTAGTTTCCTAGCTAATGTAATATAGGACATTGGTGTTGTGAAAGGTTTAAACACTGGGGCAAGTGTTTTCGGATTAGCCTTAGAGAGATAAGCTTTTTAAAAGCTTATTAAAGCTAGTTCGTTATGCACAATATGTGTGAGCTACCATATGTAGTTTAATTGGTATAGCTAATCTTATACGTCAATGAAATATTTGGAAGCAAGGGCGCATAGTGCACCTGGTTATGGGCCGAAACCATAATACTGCTAGTTTCTTGCTTTTGGTAGGGATTGACTTTAGGTCATTTAAGGCTTTGAAGGCTATTAGTTTATTTTAACTTAAATCCATATTGCAAAGTAGTAGGAAGAGTGTCTCTATTTTTGGGTTATGAGCCCAACAGCTTGATTATTAGCTTACCCTACTTAAAAGAGAAAGAGGATTAGGGTTAGAGGAAGGATTTGAGATAGCAAGAACAGGATTGCTTGCCTTGAGGTTATTTGGGTTTTGGTTAGGTAAATTTTGTTGAATCTTAGTAGTGTTGAGAAAGTTAGGGATAGGTAATAGTATAGTCTTGTTAGTGCTCCGATGATTAAACCAAAAATGACAACTATTTTTGCTTTTGTGAATATTAGGACTAATAGTTTTATAATAAAGCCTGTAAGAGGTGGTAGTCCACCTAATGAAAGAATTGTGATGGCCAAGATATAGAACTTTATGGGCTCTTTAGAAGAGAAAAGTTGTTTATAAGATTTAGTGTGTTCTTTAGTTAAAAAAGCATAGATTGATGCATTGATTAGTATATAGGCAGTTAGGTAGGTAATAAGGATAATGTAGTTTCTGTTGATACTAGCTAGTATTCATCCTGTATGTCTGATTGAAGAATATGTAAGTAAGGATCGAATATCGGTTTGATTTAGGCCTCCAATGCCTCCTCACAATGCTCTAATTGTTGCAATTGGTATGATGAAATTTATGGGTAGTGAGTTAAGGGAACTAATAGTCAGAATAGGAGCAATTTTTTGTCATGTTAAAAGGATAAAGGCTGGTGTTAGTTGGAGTCTTGCCATGACCGGAGGAAATCAAAAGTGAAATGGTGCTACACCGAGTTTTAGGCATATTGCAACTGCTATAAGGATTTGTAGGTTATTAGAGTATACTGAAACAATTGCTGAAGCAATAAAAATTGTTGATCCAAGGGATTGAGAAACTAAGTATTTTACTGCTGCTTCTGACTCTCTTCTGCTCTCTTTTATAAATATAAGTGGAATATAGCCAAGTATATTAATCTCTAGACCTATTCAGGTTGTTAGTCAATTAGATGAAGATGCTACCATGCAAGTGCTTCTAATTATAAGGAATATGAATAAAAGTTTATTAGGTGATTTCATTTGTTGAAGGTGAGAGATCTATTAGAATAATTATAAGTTAAAGAGTTTGATATTATAGTTTAGGTTGGACTTTAGTTAGGTCTGTATTAGCAGGTCTGGCGATGATTGGGTGGTCACCAGTTTTGGGTTGTGGGGGTTGATTGTTTAGGTCTATTGAGCATAAGGCTTGATTAGTAAGTTCTGGTTCATTTAAGAGTAGAAATAAAGGAATAGCTGAAATTGAGCATACAATAATAAATGAGATTAGTAGGCTAAATGATAGTCAGTTTGGTAGTTTCCATTTTAAAATTACTTGGACCTTGGTTGGGGCTTTAAGTAGCTAAGTGCACTTAGTGCTCTTTTGACGTGAAAAGTCAATGTGCGATGGGTTATAACACTTAATTAGCCCAGGAAGAAAGGTGGAAGGAGTTAAACCTCTCTTTATGTAGTTAGAAGCCACATATTAGCTCGGCTACCTTTCTAGTAAAAGGATAAGTGAGTCGAACACTTTCTTTTTGATTTCAAGGCAAATATTCTCCGAGGTCCTTTAGTATAGCTCTAGAATCGAAGGTTTCAATGGTTGAATGCAAGTCAAATCTTTTTTTTAAAGTATAGAACTATCGATCTATGATTATTTCATTTACATCTTTTTATAATAAAAAGGATTAAATAGAATTACCATAGTGGGGGGGAAATGAGATGAGAGATAATGTAATGAGTAGTTTAAAGTGGTAGAACGATAGGTTGTGGTCCTATAGATAGAGTTATTGCTCTCATTAAGTGTAGTTGGTGTTATGACGATTAGATTGCCCGTGTAAAAGAGAGGGTGATATGGAAAAGGTGGTGTTGAGTGTTTTGTTGGCTGTTTTGCTTGGGTTTGTTTTGTTGTTTGTTGGGCTATTCCTTGGAGTGTCTTTTTATGTTGGTCGGGAGAAAGTGAGCCCTTTTGAGTGTGGGTTTGACCCTATAGGATCATCTCGAGTGCCTTTTTCTTTGCGATTTTTTTTGTTAGCTGTAATCTTTGTAGTTTTTGATGTAGAAATTGTCTTGCTTTTTCCTGTTGTAATAATAGTAGGTAGCTCTTGGATGTGGATCAGTAGCTATTTAGCATTGTTGATTTTTTTAGTGTTGTTGTTTGGTGGGGTTATTCATGAGTGGCGTGAGGGCTCTTTGGAGTGGGAGATATAAGCGGTAAGTGAAAATAGAAAATGAGCTTTTGGGGTCAATTGGGGTTTCAAGATAGTTATAGCGGTTTAAGTTCTGAGTTAACTTTTTTTCATGATCATGCTATGTTTGTTCTTGTGTTGGTTTCGTCTTTTGTGGGGTATATAATAGTGTGTTTATTGAAAAGTGGAATGTCGTCTCGATTTATTCTAGAGGCTCAGGCACTTGAGGCTGCTTGAACTATGATTCCTGGATTATTGTTGTTAATTTTAGCTATTCCATCTGTTCGACTATTGTATTTATTGGATGAAGTAGGTGGACCTGTAGTTAGGATAAAGGCTATTGGGCATCAGTGGTATTGGGAGTATGAGTACGGGGATGGTAATAATGTTATTGGTTTTGACTCTTATATAGTAGGCGGTACGGAAGTGAATGAGGGTGGTTATCGTTTATTGGAGGTTGATAATCGATGTGTGTTACCCTATGGGGTTGATAGTCGTATTTTGGTTAGTTCTGCTGATGTAATTCATGCTTGAGCTCTTCCTCCTCTCGGTGTTAAGGCTGATGCCATTCCTGGCCGAATTAATCAGCTAGGTGTTCATTTGATGAGATCTGGTGTTATATTTGGCCAGTGTAGTGAGATCTGTGGGGTAAATCATTCTTTTATGCCTATTAGGGTGGAGGGGGTTTCTCCTGAAGTTTTTTACCATTGATTAATGGGTTAAATTCAAATTGTTGTATGTTGATGTAAGTATAAAGT